TTAAATAACATAAAAACCACTGGTTAGATGGTTTATTAGTTACATTTCTTGTTTGATAAGAAGTCATTATTAAATAATAGGTTTTTATTCCATATTCCATATATATATGAAAGATTTATTAAAGGTCGATTATAAAAATGATAGATTTTTAATATGTTTATTATTTTTTTTAATTTTTCTAATCCCACACATTTTATTAGATAGATCTTAATTTATCTAATATTAAGATAGATCTTATCTGATAATATAGTACTCTCAATTGGAAAAATTTCTTTAAATAAAGTAAAATAAAGTAAGAAGATTTATGGAATAAAAAAATGAATTTGAATTCGATAGAATTCTATTCGATTCGATCGAAATATTTTAAAAATATTAAAAAAAAAAAAAAAAAATAGAAAAATATATGGAAATCTATTTCTTATATAAAATGTTATCACATGTTTTAATTTCTGACTAATAAATCAAGAGTCATCTTCGATTTGAAAAAAGAAAAAAAGGATATAAAATACAAAAAGAATCCTATATTAGTAATAATCATACTTTTAGGTATGAGAAGAGAACATAAATATGAAAATTCGAATTTTTTTGTTGCTGTTTAAATTAAACATATTGATTTTATTAAATATCAATCGATTAAATATATTAATTTGTTTTTTATATAAAAAAACTAAATAAAAACATTGGATCCTTATGATTCATGAGGAATTCCTTAAACTAAGAGTAGAGAAGGAAAGGCTTGGTTAGTATTTAACCAGATCAAGCTGGGGTAATAAATCTTCTGTAAAAAATAAAATGAACTCAAACAAATAAAATAAGTAAATAAAAAATAAATACATTAAAGAAAAGAAAATTATTTTTGTTTTTAAGTCATTATCGAAATATTTCTAGTTTTATTATCAAAACTGTTTTGATAATAAAACTAGAAATATTTCGATATTTTTCTTTCTATCTTTTATACTTTCATATCTTGATTTTTATACTTTAATGTCTTGTGTATTAATTCATTGAATTCATTGCAAAGAAAGTGAATAATTCAAAAATTTTTTTTATTTTTATTAGTATATATGAATTTGAAGAATATATATTGAAGAATATAATATAGGAAAGTAGATTTCCTAATAAAGTTTTACTTTTGATTTCTAATCAAATAGAATAAAAAAACAAGGATTTTTCTAAATCTTTATTTCATATATCACATCATCACAGCGCAGATAAAAATCATTGCATTTGGGGAGATGGCTGAGTGGACTAAAGCGGCGGATTGCTAATCCGTTGTACGAGTTATTTGTACCGAGGGTTCGAATCCCTCTCTTTCCGCTCTCTATTATGTATGATTTTAGTATTTTTGGATTGAGAGGGATTTTGATTCATATGATTTTATCATCAAAAAATTATTGAAAAATTAATAAAAAAAAAAAAAAAAATGAAGAAAAAAAGAAAACTAAGAATTTATTCCTCACGCCCTGGATTACGCCCTGGATCATTAGATAAAAATCCGAAAATAAAAAGGGAAACAAAAAATATAACTACTGTATAAACAAAAAGTTTGAGAGTAAGCATTTTAAAATCTCCAAGATCTTTTTTTTGTTTTTAAGGGAATAAATTACCTTTTCTTACGATAAAAAAACCCTTCTTTTCTTTTTTTATTTCAAAATAAAATATGAGAAAGAATCTTTTTTTTTTTTCTAATTTTTTATTTTTATCTTAATTTAAGAATTAACTATTTTCGAAAAAAAAAAGGTTTGCACTCATTGGAAGATCAGAATAGATAGATAAAAAATCTGATCCCTATTTATGGCTGTAATGATTAATTGCATATTCATTTTTATTTTGGAAATAACTATAATATAAGACATTTTTTGATATCCATTTTTGAATTTATTTATTAAAGAATCTCATATTTCATCGAAAGCTTACAGCAGCTTGCCAAACAAAAGCTAGGAGAAAAAAGAGTATAGGTACAACAGGCATAAAATCTACAATTGGATTGAAAATCGCATAAGCTTCGGGCAATTTGGCAAAGAAAGAATTACTCGGATAAAGGACAGAATTAAGACAGATACAGATTAAACTAAAGATATTTAGCATAAAAAAATTGCGTTCTTGTAAATTAGATAATTTTATTAATTGTTTTTATATTATAAGGTAAGGAAAAAATGAGAAAAACAGATTGAAAAATCTTTCTTTAGGATTTTATCAAATCCAAAATCCTTTTCTCCACTCTTATTTGAAAATGAGAATACAAGGATTTCTACTTTCATACAATATCTTAATTATATTCTGTAAAATGATCAATCAAATTTTTGATTCTATCCTATGTTCTCTTTATTTTTATTGAATTTATATGTGTTATTTTTTTTTTACTATATATGTGTTTGGATATTATGACTTATTAATGAGGGCTCATTTTTTCTTCAAAAAAATAGAGTTCTTTTGAAAAACAAAATATAAAATTGGAGTTTAATAGAAAACTTCCTTGGATTTGAACCGATGACTTTCATCTTCAAAAACCGTTTTCTATCGTCCGAAAACGCGAGGAAAAGGACTAGTATTTTTTTGGGGAGTAGGAACTGGGTTTTTTCTAAGTCTATTTCTCTAGGATTAGGGTAGATTCGGTCGGAGAGTCCTGATTTCGATGAACAAGAACTAGACTCATTAGATTTTTGAATGAAAACAAACGCGTTTAATGGAAATCAAAAACTAATTCGAAAAAAAATATTCATATGAATATGATAAAAGATTAGAAAGAAAGAAGAAATTATTCTTTTTTTTTTTTTCAATAGAAAGACTTTTGGAAACAAAAGTCAAAAATGCAGGGCTAGGAGATATAATAATTCAATGTTTTTTGAAATATTTCTATTAAAGTAATTCCTGAAGAAATTTCATATTTCGATGAAGAAGAACTCGATTCAGATCAAGAGGAACAAGAACCAGAAGAATCAACGGAATCTGAAGAAGATATACCTTACATGGATAAGGTCAATTCTTATCAAAGAAAAACAGGTTTGATTGACGCTGTTCAAACAGGAATAGGTCAACTCGACGGTATCCCTGTAACACTTGCGGTTATGGATTTTGAGTTTATCGGAGGAAGTATGGGATCAGTAGTGGGTGAAAAAATAACCCGTCTAATTCAATATGCTAGGAGAAAATCCTTACCTCTCATCATTTGTTGTGCTTCTGGAAGAGTTCGTATGCAAGAAGGAAGTTTTAGCTTAATGCAGATGGGTAAAATATCTTCGACTTTATATATAGATATCCCTTCAACACAACATAGGTCATCGAAAGGATCTAGGACAACTCACCAAAGCACGAAAGCCAGGATAGAAAATTGATTCCTTTTTCAAGAGTGCATAACCGCATGGATAAGCTTACAATAACCCGTCAATTTTGGATACATTTGGGGATTTTCCTTGGGAAGTATCGGGAAGAGATTGAAATGTCACAATATAGATTCATAGGTTCTCTAAAAGAATTGTAGTCAAAGAAAAGGTTTGTAGCTAAGCATTTATCGGAAACATTTGAAAAAATCAAAAAGGGGGGGGGGGAGGAGAAATTTTATAGGACATAAAATAATCCTTCTTTTCCATGCAAAAAAAGGAGTAATCAGCTGTGATAGGTGTAAAAAACAGGATTGTCAAAAAAAGAATTGTAGTCAAAGAAAAGGTTTGTAGCTAAGCATTTATCGGAAACATTTGAAAAAATCAAAAAGGGGGGGGAGAGAGAAATAATAGTCACTTGGTCTCGAGCATCAACTATAATACCCTCAATGGTTGGCCATACAATAATGAAACTTTTAATTTTTTATAAATACTAAAAAAACTAAAATAGAACCTATGACCAATAAACATGAATGGAAATCTGTTTCTTTTATCCGCCAAAGTCGTAGTTTACATTATGGTCGTTTCATGCTGTCGTCGCTTAAGGAAGGTCAGGCTAATATATTAGGTACTACCATACGAAGAGTTCTACTTGCAGAAATAAAAGGAACACGTATACACTCGGTCTCGGGCATCAACTATTATACCCTCAAAGGTTGGTCATACAATAATGAAACTTTTAATTTTTTTGAAGAAAAAGGAGAAAAAAAAATATGACAAATATTAAGAAACGTAAAGGTTTCCCGTCTTTTCAATCCGTTCTCATAAATGTCATAATTCACTTGAGAACTATGGAGACGGAAGAATTATTCGCTTCTTACCAAATCCAGGATTTGTTTCGTTCGGGTATCTTTATGATTTTTTTCCGCCTGGATTCCAAAAAGCGAAATAACGATCTACATATCTATTTCGATGTTTTCTCGTCTGACATTAAAAAACGGAATTTTAATCGTAAATTTTGGCGGATTTTGGATACGATAGCGAAGATAAAAATCATGGAAGTGGAATTAAATAGAAAAGAAGTATATAAACTTGAGAGATTCTTTCCAAGGAAAATATCAAAAATTCTTGAGGAAAATTCTCTAAAAACCCTAGATGACCTCATAAATTGTAATTTATATCGTTTAATCAATTTCTCTGGAGAAGATATCTATCAATTTCTTAGTGGATTCGAGGGCCTTTATAATCATCTTTATCATTTGAATTGTTTGAGCAAAGCGGGTTCTAGTCCCGCAAAAGAATCTCTGATAAAAACATCCTTTGAATACACTCTAGTAGAAAAGATTTCGCGTTTGAAGAAGATGGAAAGTGTCTTCGAATTCTATAGTTTTGAAATTACTGAGATTTTTGGACGGGATGTATCCAGGCTTCTTAAAGAAGCCGGATTAAACACCCTAAAGGATCTTATATATTTTGACAATCTATATAATCGAATCTCACTGTTTCCTGAAAAACACAGACAACAATTCAATCGCGAATTCTCTAAAATATATTATTCTTTTTGTTTTTTAAAAGAAACGATTTAAAAGAAGAACATAAAGAAGGAAGTTTCTTTATTTTTTTCAATATTGAGAATCCACAAGGGCCTTGGTTACAATGTATTTAGACCTGTTTTTGATAGCTTAGATCTATAGGATATATCATAATCCTTCTTTTCCATGCAAAAAAAGGAGTAATCAGCTGTGATAGGTGGAAAAAAAAGGATTGTCAAAAAAAGAATTTGTAGTAAAGAAAAGGTTTGTAGCTAAGCATTTATCGGAAACATTTGAAAAAATCAAAAAGGGGGGGGGAGGAGAAATTTTATAGGACATAAAATAATCCTTCTTTTCCCTGCAAAAAAAGGAGTAATCAGCTGTGATAGGTGAAAAAAAAGGATTGTCAAAAAAAGAATTTGTAGTAAAGAAAAGGTTTGTAGCTAAGCATTTATCGGAAACATTTGAAAAAATCAAAAAGGGGGGGGGAGAGAGAAATAATAGTCACTTGGTCTCGAGCATCAACTATAATACCCTCAATGGTTGGCCATACAATAATGAAACTTTTAATTTTTTATAAATACTAAAAAAAGTGAAATAGAACCTATGACCAATAAACATGAATGGAAATCTGTTTCCTTTATCCGCCAAAGTCGTAGTTTACATTATGGTCGTTTCATGCTGTCGTCGCTTAAGGAAGGTCAGGCTAATATATTAGGTACTACCATACGAAGAGTTCTACTTGCAGAAATAAAAGGAACACGTATAACACATGCTACATTTCAATTGAAAGAAAAACAAGAAAAATCTTTTCATCAATATAGTACTATACCTGGTATAAGAGAATCTGTACATGAAATATTACAAAATCTCAAAACAATTGTCTTGAAAAGCCCCACCAATCAAGTTATCAAAGCATCGATATCGATTTCGGAGAGTGGTCCAATGCTTTTTACTGCCAAAAATATAAACCTACCGGATTTTGTTCACATAGTCAACGAAGACCAACCTATTGCGTATATAACAGGACCAATAGATTTATCAATTGAATTGATATTAGAACGAGATAGAGGGTATCACCCTCGACACTTAGATACTGCTTCGAAGATTAGAAATAATAGGGGAATTAATGGATTTGAAAGTAGAAGTTTCAATGGAAATGTAAAAAGAAGTGTCGTCAATGACAATGTCAAATATGGCGATTATAGCGATGAAAATTGCAGTTTTACTTTTCCCATAGATAGCACATTTACTCCTGTGCTACAGGTCAATTATACGTATCATGCGAATAAACAGTATTATGATCCGCTTAAAAAAAAAATTGACTCCGAGGAAATACTATTTCTCGAGATATGCACGAATGGAAGTTTGACTCCTGCAGAAGCACTTCGTGAAGCTTGTCTTCATTTGATTGATTTTTTTCAAATTTTGCCCCTCTTATGAAGAAGAAAATCTCTTTTTGAGAGAAAGGGATGAAAAGCATTTCTTTTTGATATTTCAACAAATTTTTCAGAAATATCTGCGTATGGATATACAAAAGTTATGGTCTAATATAAAACAAATACTTATTAACACTCCATATTTTTTTGCAAAAAAAGGACATATGACGAATAAAATATCTTTCATAACGGAGGAATCAAATAAGATGAAACAAGATAAATTCAAAAAGATGATTACAAGTGGAGAGCAAATGAAAGAGAAACGAAAAAATATCGAGAAAGAATTACTTGAAGAAGAACTAGATTTAGATCAAGAGGAACTGGATAAAATGAATGAAGATAAACTCGATTCAGATGAAGAGGAATCAACAGAATATGAAGAATCAGAAGAATCAACAGAATACAAAGAATCACACGAATTAGAAGAATCAATGGAATCTGAAAAAGATATACCTTACATGGATGAGATCCATTCTTATCAAAGAAAAACAGGTTTGACTGAACCGTTTCAAACTGGGAAAATTGTCAAGAAAATCCCAAGCGAAATGTTCCATATACCTGCTTCATTAAGGTGCTTCTGGAGGGGCTCGTATGCAAGAAGGAAGTTTCAGCTTAATGCAGATGGGTAAAATATCTTCGACTTTATTGAATTTTCAATTCCATGAAAACTTATTTTTAGTGTCACTTCTTACATCGCCTACAAAAAGATAAAGGATCTTTTTTAATATGAAATGGATATTTCCGTAACTTTAATTTTGAATTTTTAACTTATACTTACTTAAAGATAATAAAATATGAAAAAATCTAAACGAGGGATTTCTGCTCCACGTAATAAATTCAAAAAGATGATTAAAAGTGTAGAGCAAACGGAAAATAAACAAAAAAATATCGAGAAAGAATTACTTGAAAAAGAAATAGAAACAAAAGCAGAAATAGAAGAAAAAGAAAAAAACCTTGCTTATGATGAAGATGCTAATCAAAATTTAAAAAAATCAATAAAATCAGAAGAATCAACGCAATCAGAAGAATCAACCGAATCAGAAGAATCACTTGAATCAGAGGAACCAACAGAATTTAAAGCATCCTTGACTTTTTGGCTGGCTTCAATTCTGAGTTCTCGATTATCCTCTAGGGGAGAATCAGAAGAATCAGAAGATTCAACGGAATATGAAGAATCAAATAAGGGAAAATCGCAAGAATCAGAGGAATCAACGGAATCTAAATAATAACAAGAATTAGAAGAATCAACGGAATCTGAAGAAGATATAGTCATCTTCTTCTTTTTTTTTTTTTTATTTCTTTTTGTATTTTTTGTTATAATTTGAGATTAAACAAAAAAAAATAAAGGATCTTTTTTAATATGAAATGGATATCTCCGTATCTTTTGTTACTTTGAATTTTTAACTTATACTTACTGAAAGATAATAAAATATGAAAAAACCTAAACGAGCGATTTCTGCTCCACGTATGAATCGGCGTTTATCTTCCAAACGTTTTCGTTTACTTAGAACTATACGACGTAAAATACAAAAAGGACTTATTCATATTCAAGCAAGTTCTAACAATACCATTATAACTGTTTCAGATTTTGAGGGTCAGGTAGTTTCATGGGATTCCGCTGGTACTTCTCGATTCAAGGGTCCAAAAAAACCAACACCCTATGCTGCCCAAACTGCAACAAGAAATGCTATTTATATGTTAGTGAAACAGGGTATGAAAAAGGCAGCAATTAAGATAAACGGTGCTGGTCCTGGAAGAGCTGCAGCATTAAAAAGCGTTGTTCATAGTGGTGTAAAATTAAGTTTCATACGTGATGTAACACCTCTGCCACATAATGGATGCCGGCCCCCTAAAAGAAGACGTGTTTAAAAAAAATCTTTTGATTAATTGAAAAAAAAAAGCTACGGTGTATAGAGGACCTCACCCTTTGAAAAGTAACCATAGAAACGATGGAACCCACTATTTTTTTGGAATCAATATTGAATTCTTTATTTAAGAATGAGAAGAAAAGCAAGAATCGTGGTTGGGGAGGTTCTATAAGATTGAATTTTATTCAATGAACAGAGTGAGACGAGGATATATAGTTGGAAGACGTCGAAAAAAAAATCGTTCTCTTGTATCAGGTTTTGGAGGAGCTCATTCAAGACATACTCGAATGATTATTCAACAGAAAATGAGAGGTTTGTTTTACTCTCATCGAGATAGAGGTAGTAAAAAGAGGTATTTTCGTCGTTTGTGGATCATTAGAATAAATGCAGTAACTCGTGAAAACCAAACATTTGATAGTTATTGTAAGTTTATCCACAATCTGTATAAGAAGCAATCTTTTCTTAATCGTAAAATACTTTCACAAATATCTATATCAAATAAGATTGGGTTTTGTAAGATTTCTAATAAAATATTGAAACCTAATAAGGTTTGTTAAGAGATACTCCAATAATTTATTAGTAATGATTAAAACAGGATTTCCCGGGGAATGAACTCCGGGAAGATCCGGAATGAATTTTATTTTTCTTATTTATTAGAAAATAAAAAGAAACCCATTAAAGAAATACAATTGATATTAAGAAGATCTCCTCAAGAATTTGATTATAGTGAGCCTTTCCTCGAATATTTTTCTTATGTATTTGAAACTCGCGTTTTCCTTTTTTGAATATGGAGTATTCCATATTCAAAAAAGGAAAATTGAGAAAAATAACATCTGGTTAAGATTGATCTAAACCTATTTTATTATTATTAAATTATTTTTATGTACGACAAGAAATTTATCATACTTGTAAAACTCAAAGTCAAGAAAATGCTGTCAACGTTAAAAGAGCTCGGTCATTATTATGAAAAATTTAGGATTGTGGCTTTTTTTATAATTAAAAATAAAATCTTAATGAAGATAATAAAAAAAATGAAGAGAAATTGAATTCTCCAATATAGTTGTAGAGTTGTTTTATAATTAAAATTAATATATAATATATATTATACACTAAAAAAAATGAAGAGAAATTGAATTCTCCAATATAGTTGTAGAGTTGTTTTATAATTAAAATTAATGTATAATATATATATTATACACTAAAAAAAATGAAGAGAAATTGAATTCTCCAATATAGTTGTAGAGTTGTTTTATAATTAAAATTAATATATAATATATATTATACACTAAAAAAAATGAAGAGAAATTGAATTCTCCAATATAGTTGGAGAGTTGTTTTATAATTAAAATTAATATATAATATATATTATACACTAAAAAAAATGAAGAGAAATTGAATTATCATTTAAGTAGAAAAAAAATATCTATAATGGGCATTGCAGTGGTATTTTTCACTGTCTATGCTTAGGGGATTCATAAAATAATATATGAATCCTATATCCTATGTACTGGATCTTAATTGAATCATATATCCTGCAATAGTAAACAGGCAGGAAGGAGTATGATGGGAGGAACTCGACCATGAAAGAAGAGTTTGACCATCTATTAATACGAGCCAATGAGATTTTATGGGATTTAAAAAGATTGAATCATAATTACGATTCTTTTACCATTGAATCTTTTTTCGGCAGTAAATTGGGCCGACTCCTTTACTTAAGCTTGGGTTTGAGGACGGTCCGGGATCTCGTGAATATGGATGCTCTAGCTCTTGGGATAGGCATCTTCGAGTCCGATTTTTCGGAGATGGATAGAAAAGAATTTTTGGGGAATTTTGAAGCTCTTTACAAATTCTTTGAAAGCTATTAGTTAGAGCACCTCACCGTTTGAGAGGTAACCATTGAAATCACTATTTTTTTGGAATGAATATTGAATTCATTATTTAAGAATGGGAAGAAAAGCAAGAATCGTGGTTGGGAAGGTTCTAGTAGCAAAAGCCATTGGAATCAATATTTGATATATTGAAGTGTTTTGTTATTGATTGACCCTAGTCGGAGAAAAGAATACTAAATTAACAAAGAAATTATTTTTACTAGCCAATGTCATGGACCAATTCAGTGAGAAAACTTTTCACGCACGGGTGTTTCTGACTGGTGAAATTTTAGTATGTCATCTCGATAATAGGTTTCGTAACGGGACAACTTTATTAGTTGGAGGTCTAGTACTGCTAGAATACAACGAGAATAAACCTTAAAAATGAAGGTTTTATTATATCATTGGCATTGTAGCGTATGGCATTGTTATTAGGCGGAAAAAAAAAGAATCAAAAAAAGTTTTCATTTAAATAAACTGATCAAAAAGAAGAAAAATAGTAGAAAGTATTTTGTTTTTCTAGAAACAGCAGTAAATAAATTCAACGAGAACATGTTCCACGTACGTTTAGATCATAGTCGTTCTGTCTTATCTCTCTGCTAATATGCGTCATAATCATATACATGTATTACTGATAGATAGAGTCAAGAAAAATAGATGAGTCTTATTTTTTCGCAATAAATGAAACAAAGAAAAAAGATAATACATAAGAAATATGAAAATTGGAGCATCAGTTCGTAAAATTTGTAAAAGATGTCGATTAGTTCGTAGACGTAAACAACTTACTGTGATTTGTCCCAATCTGAAACATAAAAAAAGGCAAGGTTAATCTTTCTCATTAAAAAAACCTTCCTTTAGAAATTATTAATCATTTTGTTCAACAATTTTATCGATACAGGAAAAAAGGAAAAAGTTTTTTTATTGCTGCAATGGTACTATCGATAATTATATTATTTTATTGTTTTAATAAAGAACATTGAAGAATTTAAAAATGGAAAGAGAGGGATTCGAACCCTCGGTAAACAAAAGCCTACATAGCAGTTCCAATGCTACGCCTTCAACCACTCGGCCATCTCTCCTAATATTAAAATATCTATATATTATATATATTTTCTATATTTTTTGATGAAGAACTGAGTGAATGGGGAATTTTTTTATTACTAAAAGGTTTCATAAGAATAAATAATACCTTTCCAATTTGATAATTTCTTTTAAAGAAAATACTCCACGGATCTATTTAAATCGTCCCATGAATTTTTTATTTCAAATTTTTAGATTAATGATGTGGCATATTTATTATGCCACATATTATGCAAATAAAACATATAATTAATATTTGGAATGTTTTTTTTATGATGAAAAGATTTTTCCGTTGTTTGAATTCTAACAAAAAAAAACTTCTTTAATTATCTACATAACATAATCAAATAAAATTTTTTTTTGTTTTATTGAACTTAAATGAAACAAAAACCTATTGATTAGTGTAATATTAAATTGGAATAAAAAGTCAACTATTTCATATTCATATCTTTCCTTGTCTTTTTTTTTTTTTTACGTAATTTTTTACTTTATATTTACTTTATTGTTAAGATCATTTTCTCGAAAGGTAATGAAAAGAATTATATGATGGATTAGTAATTATGCCTAGATCGCGTATAAATGGGAATTTTATAGATAAGACCTTTTCAATTGTAGCCAATATATTGTTGGGAATAATTCCAACAACTTCAGGAGAAAAAAAGGCATTTACCTATTACAGAGATGGTGTGATTTGATTCTTTTTTCTTGTTTTTTTTAGCCTGTAGTTAAGTCTTACAAGAAATTAAGTTTTACAAGAAAAACGTATTGCGGGATAGAAAAAACCTAATAATGAAAAGAAACCTACGCTTGGTGAAGGTAAAGTTTGTGAGGGTAAAACAATAAATTCCTTCTGTCGTGTATCCTCGATTGATGCAATCTCAGATGCTTTAATCATCCATTTGAGCATTGAACAAAAGATTAAACCCATAGGTTTCTTCGTATTGCGAGTCAATCCTACTCTACTAAATACCCTATTAAGTATAGGGAAAAAGTACTACATTTAGAAATCAACAAAACAAAAACTTTGTTCGAAATGACCCCTTTCCTTATAAGTATCGGGACTAAAAAGAATGGTTGGGACAACAAACATCCATTTCGTTCGTACTTTGGATACCCATAAAACCATAAAAGATCGTTGAAGTAACTAATTCCCAGAAACAGAAAGCGTTAATAACAAAGAAATTATTGGAGTTACTTCTTTCATTTCATCGACTACTAATATGTATTCATTTCATCTACTACTAATATGTAGTAGTAATATGAAGAGTTGGTGTTTAAGAAAAAACCTCTGATGAGAAGGTTGACTAGAGATTTCTAGTAAGAATACTAGCTTCTTTCAGTTCATAATAAGATGAGAATAGTTATATTTTAATTCTGAAGATTTTTTCTTCAGTATTATGTACAGAAGGTAGGAGCCGTATGAAATGAAAATATCATGTACGGTTCTGGAACGGAGACCTTTTCAATAGAATGAACGACCGTAACGAATGCTGGCTCAATCGGAGGGAAATTATGCAGAAGCTTTACAGAATTATTATGAAGCTACGCGACCAGAAATGGATCCTTATGACCGAAGTTATATACTCTATAACATAGGCCTTATACATACAAGCAATGGAGAGCATACAAAAGCTTTGGAATATTATTTTCGAGCACTAGAACGAAATCCCTTTTTACCGCAAGCTTTTAATAATATGGCTGTGATCTGTCATTACGTGCGACTATCTCTACTATAGAAAAAAATTAGCTAGTATCTACTAGAGGAAATAGGATTTCTACATATAAATCGTCAAAAACAACGATTTTTATCAGCTGTAGGAAATAAAAAGATTTCAGGAAAATCAAAATAGGTAGAAAAAAGCCTTTACTTTTTATTCTATGGATAAAAAATCAAATTAATAAAGGAAGCATCGTAAAGATCAATTAGCGACCTATTGTGTCGATAAAGTTAGTAACTGCTTACTTATACCATGATAGAGGACATTAAGTTAGGAATCCACTTATGTAATAGAGTTGATCCACTAAGATATTAAGCAGCGGTGTAGTTTTAGATCCCAAAGATAGTAAGTCTTTTTTCTTATTGAGAAAATTCCTTTTCAAAGATTCTATAGCGATTTCCTATATGAAAATGAGATAGTTACCTCTCAGAAAATGATAAAAATCTATTTATGAGCTATATATGCTTTATTCTTCTGAAGGTGGGAAGAAAAGAAAAAACTGATTGATTATTAATCAAATCAGAGTTTGAAACTTACTGTAATTAACTTTTTATTTTTTTATAATTAAAAATATAATGTAATAATATAATAAAAAATGAAGAGAAATTGAATTATCCAATATAGAAGAAATCGGGATAAAAGAAATAAGAATAGATAGAAAAAAAAGAATATATTACTGAGCCGTATGAGGTAGGAAACTCTCAAGTACAGTTCTAAGGGAAAGAATTCTCTATTCCGACCGGGGAGAAAAGGCCATTCTAGAGAGCGATTCTGAAATTGCAGAAGCTTGGTCCAATCAAGCTGCTGAGTATTGGAAACAAGCTATAGCGCTTACTCCAAGCAATTATATTGAAGCACATAATTGGTTGAAGATTACAAAACGTTTCGAACTTAAATTAAGATAAGATTACTCTATATTTTTATTTTGAATTCACATTCAATTCATTAAAATGAATTTTATTTTTCATATTTATTAGAAAATAAAAAGATAGAAAAAAAAAAAGAAACCTATTTTATAAATAAAATATTCAAAAAAGGAAAATGGAGAAAAATTAGATGTTTTTCACATCAAAACATATAAAAAGAATATACTCTACATGAAGATGACCGACAAAGACAGAGAGTTTGTCATACGGGTCAAATTAAAAGTCGGTGTAATATTAAGTAGAAAATAAAAAGATAGAAAAAAAAAAAAAGAAACCTATTTTATAAATAAAATATTCAAAAAAGGAAAATGGAGAAAAATTAAATGTCTTTTACATCAAAACATATAAATAGGATGAACTCTACAATGAAAGAAGAGTTTGACATTAATACGAGCTAATGAGATTTTATTGGATTTAAAAAGATTGAATCATAAGAAATCACTATTTTTTTGGAATGGATATTGAATTCTTTATTTAAGAATGGGAAGAAAAGCAAGAATCGTGGTTGGGAAAGTTCTAGTAGCAAAAGCCATTGGAATCGATATTTGATATATTGGAATAATTTGTTTTGTTATTGATTGACCCTAGCCGGATAAAAGAATAACTGAAAGAAAAGAAATCGAATCTATTAGTTATTTACAAAAAAAAATAGGATGAATATAATATGCCAATACCAAGAATACCTTATCTTGATTACGAGGATGCCTTAAAAAATAATGTTTTAGATGAAAAACCAATTTGGATTGATATATATGAACGGCTTTACATAGAAAGAATACTCTTTCTATGCAAAGAAATTACGACACCTTTCGCCAATCGATTTATCGCTCTCTTATTACTGCTGAATTCGGAAACTGACGATTATAATGATACTGATATATATATATATATAAACTCTCTTGGTGGAGACGTACACCAATCAATAGCCATTTATGATATTATAAATGTTATGTTACCTGATGTGTGTACAACAGCTATGGGATTAGCTGCATCAGGAGCATCTTTGATCCTCGCCGGAGGAACAATTACTAGACGGGTAGCATACCCTAACGCTAGGATTTTGATTCACCAACCTAGAAGTGCCCCGACTAGCACAAATAAAAACGAATCTAAAAATATAGATTCCTTAATGATGGAGGCAGAAGATATGTTTGAACTTCGTAACACAATTGCGAATATTTATGCAGAAAACACAGGTAAACCTGTAGATGTTATACAGAAGGATCTGGAAAGAGACTATTTTATGTCGGCAACAGAAGCTCAAGATTATGGTATTATCGATCACATAGTAAAGTCCAAAATAAAATGAAATAAAATCCTGAGTGATCCGAGTGATTTTTTATAAATCTATTTCAAAGTTGAATTTTCCTTTTTTGAATATGGACTATTCCATATTCAAAAGAGGAAAATTGAGAAAAAAAACATCTGGTTAAGATCGATCGAAACAAAGAAATTGGATTCTGTATAGATATATACACAATATGCCAACTATTACACAACTTCTTAGAAACATAAGACAGCCAAAAAAAAATGTTAAGAAATCTCCCGCTCTTAAAGGATGTCCTCAGCGTCGAGGAACATGTGCTAGGGTGTATGTGCGACTCGTTCAGATCATGAATTCGAACAGATAAGAGAATTTTTCCAGTATCAACGACCAGTACTGATGAATAGGATAGTAATATAAAGGTATATTTTATACCTAATTATTCTATACAAATTGATGGTTTCCATTGGCCAAAATCCAATCATTTTCGATTTGAAATAAGAAGTAATTCTCCATTGGTAGCAAAAAGTTATCCATTAAGCGGAAGAAATAGCATTACATTAAGCTGAAAGAACGGACTCACAGGGTTAGCTACCTAGCCAACTTTTCGAATGAAATGCCGTCACTGTATGGATAACTCTTAGTGTGAAAAGGGCTATTACTTTCTAATTAATAGGTAGAGCCGAAGAATATGAACTATACAAGTTCACAAAATCTTTTGAAAAAGAAGCTCCGGTGTATAGAGAGAACCTCACCGTTTGAAAGGTAACCATAGAAACGATGGAACCCACTATTTTTTTGGAATGAATATTGAATTCTTTATTTAAGAATGGGAAGAAAAGCAAGAATCGTGGTTGGGAAGGTTCTAGTAGCAAAAGCCATTGGAATCGATATTTGATATATTGGAATAATGTGTTTTGTTATTGATTGACCCTAGCCGGATAAAAGAATAACTGAAAGAAAAGAAATCAAATCTATTAGTTATTTACAAAAATAGGATGAATATAATATGCCTTTAGGTATACCAAAAGTACCTTATAAGTCTCGTTTTAACGAAAAACCTATTTGGATTGACATATACGAACGGCTTTACAAAGAAAGAACACTCTTTCTATGCAAAGAAATTACGACACCTTTCACCAATCGGTTTATCGTTCTCTTGTTACTGCTGAATTCGGAAACTTATTTTTATAATGATCCTGATATTTATATATATATGAACTCTCCCGGTGGAGGGGTACACGAATCACTAACCATTTATGATACTATAAAAACTATTTTACCTGATGTGTGTACAATAGCTATGGGAGCAACTGCATCAGTAGCATCTTTGATCCTGGCCGGAGGAACAATTACTAAACGGGTAGCATTGCCTCACGCTAGGATTTGTATTACCCAACCTAGAAGTGCTGCTATTAGCACAAATACAAATATAGATTCCTTAATAATAGAAGAAGAAGATACGCTTGAACTTCGTAACACAATTGCGGATATTTATGCAGGAAATACAGGTAAACCTGTGGATGTTATACAGAAAGATCTGGAAAGAGACTATGACTATTTTATGTCGGCAACAGAAGCTCAAGATTATGGTATTATTGATCGCGTAGCAAAGTTCAAAAAAGAAAATGAATAAAATCCTGAGTGATCTGAATGATTTTTTGTAAATCTATCTGAAACTCGAATTTTCCTTTTTTGAATATGGAGTATTCCATATTCAAAAAAGGAAAATTGATAAAAATAACACCTGGTTAAGATCAATCTAAACCTATACTCTTTTATGATACTGAATTATTATTATGGATATGGACCTTTTCAGATATTTGAGGCTTTTAAAACTCAAAGTCAAGAGAATACTGTCAACCTTAAAAGAGCTCGGTCATGATTATGACAAACATAGGATTGATGCTTTTTTTGGCAGTAAATTGGGCCAACTCCTTTACTTAAACTTGGGTTTGAGGACGGTCCGCGATCTTGTGAATGCGGAGTCGTAAATTCTTGTTGATGCCATGCTAGATTTATCAGAATTGGATAGACGAGAATTTTATGAGGTCTTTCAAGCTCTTTATGTATACTTTGAAAGCTATTGAGAAGTTAGAGGACCTCACCCTTTGAAAGATAACCATTGAAAGATAATCATTGAAATGATGTAACCCACTATTTTTTTGGAATGAATATTGAATTCTTTATTTAAGAATGGGAAGAAAACCAAGAATCGTGGTTGGAAAGGTTCTAGTAGCAAAAGCCATTGGAATCGATATTTGATATATTGGAATAATGTGTTTTGTTATTAATTGAAACTAGCCGGATAAAAGAATAACTGAAAGAAAAGAAATCAAATCTATTAGTTATTTACAAAAATAGGATGAATGGAATATGCCTTTAGGTATACCAAAAGTACGTTATCGCCGTTCTTTCGAGGATGAACCGACTTGGATTAGCATATACCAACGACTTTACATAGAAAGAGCACTCTTTCTATGCAAAGAAATTAAGACACTTTTCGCCAATCGGTTTATTGCTCTCTTGTTACAACTGGATTCGGAAACTGATGTTTATGATGATACTGATGCTGATACTGATATCACCATATATATAAACTCTGCCGGTGGAGGAGCAGAGGCAGCTATATCTATATATGATACAATGAGGTACATTGTACCTGATGTATGGACAGCTAATATGGGATTAGCTGCATCAGCAGCATCTTTGATTCTGGTGGGAGGAACAATTACTAAACGGGTAGCATACCCTAATGCTAAGGTGATGATTCACCAACCTAGCAGTGCCCGTGTTAAGGGAAATATACATTCCTTAAAAATAGAAGCAGAAGATATGCTTGAACTTCGTAACACAATTGCGGATATTTATGCAGAAAACACAGGTAAACCTGTAGATGTTATACAGAAGGATCTGGAAAGAGACTATTTTATGTCGGCAACAGAAGCTCAAGATTATGGTATTATTGATGATATAGTGAAGTCCAAAAAAGAAAATGAAATAAAATCAAAAGAAAATGAAATAAAATCCTGAGTGATCCGAGTGATTTTTTGTAAATCTATTTCAAAGTCGAATTTTCCTTTTTTGAATATGGAGTATTTCATATTCAAAAAAGGAAAATTGATAAAAATAACATCTGGTTAAGATCGAAAGAAAGAAATTGTATTCTGTATAGATATATACAAAATATGCCAACTATATACACAACTTCTTAGAAACATAAGACAGCAAAAAAAAATGGTAAGAAATCTCCCGCTCTTAAAGGATGTCAGGACCGTGTGCTAGGGTGTATGTGTGACTCATGAATTTGAACAGATAAGAGAATTTTTCCAGTATCAAGGAGCAGTGCTGATGAATAGGATAGTAACATAAAGGTATATTATATACCTAATTATTCTATCAAATTGATCGTTTCCATTGGTCAAAATCCAATCATTTTCGATTTGAAATAAGAAGTAATTCTCCATTGGTAGCAAAAAGTTATCCATTAAGCGGAGGAAATAGCATCACATTAAGCATGAAAGAACGGGGCTAGCTACTTAGCCAACTTTTCGAATGAAATGCCGGATAACTCTTAGTGTGAAAAGAGCTATTACTTTCTAATTAATAGATAGAGCCAAAGAACTTGAACTATACAAGTTCACAAAATCTTTTGAAAAAGAAACTCCGGGACCTCACCCTTTGAGAGGTAACCATAGAAACCACTATTTTTTTGGAATGAATATCGAATTCTTTATTTAAGAATGGGAAGAAAAGCAAGAATCTTGGTTGGGAAGGTTCTAGTAGCAAAAGGCATCGGAATCGATATTTGATATATTGGAATAATGTGTTTTGTTATTGATTGACCCTAGACGGAGAAAAGAATAACTGAAAGAAAAGAAATCGAATCTATTAGTTATTTTATTCAATAAGATTGAATTTTATTCAATGAGCAGAGTGAAACGAGGATATATAGCTCGAAGACGTCGAAAAAAAAATCGTTCCCTTGTATCAGGTTTTAGAGGAGCTCATTCAAGACATACTCGAATGATTATTCAACAGAAAATGAGAGGTTTGTTTTACTCTCATCGAGATAGAGGCAGTAAAAAGAGGTATTTTCGTCGTTTGTGGATCACTAGAATAAATGCAGTAATTCGTGAAAACCAAACATTTGATAGTTATTGTAAGTTTATCCACAATCTGTATAAGAAGCAATCTTTTCTTAATCGTAAAATACTTTCACAAATATCTATATCAAATAAGATTGGTTTTTGTAAGATTTCTAATAAAATATTGAAACCTAATAAGGTTTGTTAAGAGATACTCCAATAATTTATTAGTAATGATTAAAACAGGATTTCCCGGGGAATGAACTCCGGAAAGATCCGGAATGAATTTTATTTTTCTTATTTATTAGAAAATAAAAAGATAGAAAATAAAAAGAAACCCATTAAATAAAGAAATACAATTGATATTAAGAAGATCTAATCAAGAATTTGATTATAGCGAGCCTTTCCTCGAATATTTTTCTTATGTATTTGAAACTCGAATTTTCCTTTTTTGAATATGGAATACTCCATATTCAAAAAAGGAAAATTGAGAAAAATAACATCTGGTTAAGATTGATCTAAATCTATTTATTATTTATAAAATAAAAGTTTTTATTTTTATGGACCGCAGAAACCACTATTTTTTTGGAATGAATATCGAATTCTTTATTTAAGAATGGGAAGAAAAGCAAGAATCGTGGTTGGGAAGGTTCTAGTAGCAAAAGCCATTGGAATCAATATTTGATATATTGGAATAATGTGTCTTGTTATTGATTGACCCTAGCCGGATAAAAGAATAACTGAAAGAAAAGAAATAGAATCTATTAGTTATTTGTAATCAAAATAAAATAATAGAAAATGCCAATAAAAAAAAGTAAAAACTTTCTCTTTATTATAAAAAGAAAAGTACTTTTTTTATTTTAGTAAAAAAAATTCTAGTTTTACAAAAAATTATAGTTGTGCTATTTTTAGTAATACTAGCTAGATATTGGGCATCCGTTATTAAACCCTTAATGCCTAGGCCTGCCTTTATTATTAATGATAATAGTGAAATCGAACCTATGACCAATAAACATCAATGGAAATCTGTTTCCTTTATGCGCCAAAGTCGTAGTTTACATTATGGTCGTTTCATGCTATCTGAAGGTCCCCCTTTGATAATACATGCTATTATCCGAAGAGTTCCACTTCAGGAAGCACTAAGACGAATAGGATTTCTCTATTTAGATTGAGAGGGAGTAGTACGGAATCAACTAATTAGGGGAAATCCTTTCTACCGAGAATTAACGTAAGATGATTTAAAATACGTGCGATTAATTCAACAAAAACATAGTCCGATACAAATAGAGAGTGAGGGATGTTATTCGTCGTCCGAGGACGACGAATAACAATTTGAACTGTTGTCTTCGGACGACAATGAATCGGTTCAATTGGTTCAATGGATTCCACAAAATCCTTTATTTGAATTGGACCTCGATTTAGATCGACAGGGAATACGTTCGAATAAACAATCTGCTTACAATCCATTTTTTGAGGAATTTAGACCTGAAGATTTGGATGACGAGGAATTTGACCTCTTTAGTATTAATTTTGAAGTATTAGTTTTGAATCCTTCCTTTTTTAAAGGATTAGTCACTGGTTCGGTTCCTAGAGGAGGAACTCTCGGCTCCGTTTTAGGATTAGGTTGGAACCTGTCCTTTTTTAAAGGATTAGTCCAAGGTTTAGTCCAAGGGTCGGTTCCGAAAGGAGGAACTCGCGGCTCTGTTTCAGGATGAGTTTTTATTGATCTTCTTTTATTTCTGTTTTTCTTTTTGTCTTTTCTTTTTTTACGACGGTCTAAGATCTCGCGCCATTTTTTCTTAAAATGTAGTTCATTTTCAATAAAAGGTAATAAAGCTAAAAAACGAGCTTTTTTTATAGCATCAGTCATTAATCGTTGGTGTCTCAAGGTTAATTTAGTAACTCGTCTAGGTATGATTCTTCCTGCTAAACCAATAAATCGACTAATTGAATCTATATTCCTATAATGGATTTCTTTTCTTGATCCGATGTAAAAACGCATATTACGTTGGTTAAGAAAGTCTTTCGAATATTTAGAATATTTATAACGAAATTCAAATTCACGATGAATAAAAAGGTATTTCCGAAGAGAAATATATTGATACATTTTCCGTAAACGAGATTTTTTGGATTTAGGAAAATCTTGTCTGAATTTATGAAAAGGGTTGTTGAATTTACCAACAAGTTGTTTAGCTTTATGAACAAAAGGGTGCTTAGCTTTACGAACAAGAGGTTGCTTAGCAAGAGATTGCTTAGCTTTACGAATACGAAGAGGTTGTTTAAATGTATCCATGGTTTATTTCTTATTTCTAAAATTTGATTTCTTGATTCATTTAAGATCCAACTAAAATAGGTTTTGATTCAGATATCATTTTCTTAATTTCATTTATATATATATATAAATATATATATATTTATATATATATTGAATATATACAAATGATATAATCTCCACGTTAAAATGAGATTAGGTTTAATAGATATTCTTTCCATTTATATATATATGTATATTTTATATATATAATAATATGGTAAGTTCTTACTTTATTTATTGCTTTCAAAAACTTATTTATTGCTTTCAAAAATAGAAAACATGATGTTTGTTTTCTTTGATCTATTTCTTTATTTTTATTTCCCTATGAGTCGTATGTTTGTTACAATAGCGACAAAATTTTCTCAATTCTAATAAATTGAGTGTATTAGAACGATTCTTTTGAGTAATATATCTAGAAATACCCATTGATTTCTTATTAATACTTCTTCGAACACAACTAGTACATTCCAAAAAAACTCTGACTCTTACATCCTTCCCTTTAGCCATGAACCTCCTTTATATCTTTTGATTCGTTTAACTTAAACTCTCCTATTTTCGGTTTTTGAATCGAAAAAGAAGAAAAAATCAGTAAGAATTATTAACTAGTTATTACATTTCTAAAGATTTTTTTGACATAAAATTATCTAGTTAATTTAATATGTATTATTTTAATTAATAAAAAATAGAATAAAAATTAAGTAATATAATTTCTTTCTAAATTATCTAGTTTGATTGGAAATCTTTATAACCTACTTATTTCAGTCTCTTCTTTTCAATTATTATTTCGTCTAGCTTACGCTAGACTAATAAATCCCATTTTTTCCAAAATTTGATCTTGAGTGGGCTTACTGGATTTCTATTCACTGGGTTTTGGATGAGCTAAACTTATATCTTTTATCTATCGTAAAGATTTGAAAAAAGAATCGTCACATGGAATTCTATTCTCCTTCATTTCTTCACATATTAATAACTAGAATCAAAAAAAAGGAAATGATAAAGCATCTGGGAATAAACGATTTATTTCTATTAATAGACCTGCTAAAGAACCAAACCATAGAGTACTTATCACAGGTGCCACAGAGAGATATGTCTTTATATCTTGCATTGCAAATTCTCTTTCATTATTTTATTGAAATACATGTATGGTCAGATGCTTTAGTTCAAGATTTTTTGAACTTATTTTTCCTTTTTTTTACCCTCAATTCCTATCTAAAATGGATATGTACAATGAACCCATAGATAAGAATTTCCTGTCCCACCTAACAAACAAAAGAAAGAAGTTCAGCATTACTGCTCAAATATGAAATTTTCATTTATAGGTTAGATTGCGTTTCAGATGTATATTATTTATTATAGTATTATAGTAAGTATTACAGTAATAAATGACAAGAAACTTTTCTATATATATAGAAGAAAATGATCATATATATGGAAAATAAGACAAGGATTTTGTAAAATAACACTGTACAGCAAGTTCGAAAAGGGGTGTAGCGCAGCTTGGTAGCGCGTTTGTTTTGGGTACAAAATGTCACAGGTTCAAATCCTGTCATCCCTACCTATTACTTTTGCTATGGGAAGTGAAGAGGAATTCATTAAGATCGTGGATTTGCGGATACTATATGTATAAGAAATGCGTTATGATAGAAATAGAAAAAGCGCTCTTAGTTCAGTTCGGTAGAACGCGGGTCTCCAAAACCCGATGTCGTAGGTTCAAATCCTACAGAGCGTGATTTCGTCTATACAAAAACAAAACGAAGTCAAATTCAAACTGAAATTGAACCTCGGCTTCGAAAAAAGTCAATAAAACAAAAAATAAAATTGATTAAATCAAAGGTCCAACTGATCACCACGTCTGTATTGTAAATATGCAGTTACAAATAATCCTGCTAAAGTGATAGGAATTAGGCCTAAGACAATTCCAAATAGAAAAACTTCAATCATTTTGGTTTGAGCAGATAAAAAAGGTTAAGATCTATCTTTAAATAATAATCTGAATTATCCATGAATCTCAATGACCAAGAAAATAATTGGCAATTTTTGCAGAAAGAGCCATAGAATACATGAAGTCCCTGAAAAATATTTTTATGAGTTTTTCATTCAATTCATTTCAAATAAGTCGTATCTTTCTTAAACCAATAAATAGAACTAAGGTTATAGTTAAAGCAGCCAGTAAAAAACTGAAATAACTAGTTATAGTAAGCATGAAAAGGCTAAATTCAATATGTTTTTTTACTACATATATTGATAAAATACTTACCTAAGTTCTTAATAGGATAGTAATCAGAACTATATATAATAGCATTATCGATAAAATACTAAAAAAAAGAATTGAGTGATTTAATCATAAAAAAAAAAGGATTCATTAGATATGATTTCGATTCATTTTTTGATTCCGAGCCAATAAATTAACTATCAATCTTGTCAATTGAGTAAATTAATTGAGTAAATTAATAGTATCAAAAAAAAAGCTGTGTTATGCAAAGTTATGTCATTTCATTTTATTTAAACGAGAATTTAAACATGATAAAATCCTATTTTCATTTTAAAGAATTTTTGAAAAAAAAAAAGAGTTGATTTGAAAAGAATTTCTATTTGAATCATTTCTTTTAATAATTGATCATGAATAAAAATTGTTCTAAGAATATCTTCTTTCTATCCTATGCTTTCTTTATTTTATTTATTATTATCTACCATTTTTTATTTATCAATTCTGTATTTACTAAATTCTTTATGATTATTTTTGATTCTAACATACCACCGAATTCCTTGAAATGAAAGGATTCAAATAAGAGTTATAAAATTCACATATATACAAATATGTATTTTATAGTGAAATATATAAAAATAGATAGGTTTCCTTTGGAAAAAAGAAAATAAAGAAGCTGATGACAAAAGCCATTGGAATCGATATTTTATATATTTATATATTAGAGTAATCGATTTTTTTATTTATTGACTCTAATCAATTCAAAATATCTTTTCTCTATAAAGGACCCTAAATACCTTATAAATATAGCAGTTAAGAAGAGGCAATACAAAAGTATTGTAAACTGTAAAAAGAGATTGGCCGACACTAGCACTTCCACGTAATAACTCCACCTATTAGTGGAATGGCTTTAGGTACACCAATAACGATATTGACTGCCAACCCATTTGGTCCCGAGGTAAGGAATCACCTGTTACATGTCGTTAATACAGGCAAAACCACACCTGTAACTTTGCGGAAATCCACCAGATACACATGAAATACGTGTAGAATTATCATTAGAACCATTATACTTGCTGACCATTGATGAACGAGTTGACTTCAGTCATTATATAATGCACAGAAGAGAAAGCTTCTGTAACAGTAGGATGTTAGTAAAAAGTCATAGCAAAACCTGTAGCTACTTGTTATGTCAAATAATAGAATATATTTCATGAATGATATTTAGATGGTTTTTTTATCTTCTTCATTTTATCATTTTAAAGTTGAACGTAAAAAAAGGTTCAATCAAATGGAATCTTGTATCTTTATTTATATTTATATATTTTATTTATATATTTTTGCGCTCTTTTCCTTATTCTTTCATTAAGACCGATC